ACTGACGGTATTCAGATAAAGATCTTATTTCCTTTTCGTCTGAAACCTTGGCACAGATCTAAGATACGATCCACTGAAAAGGAAAAAGATCTAATGAAAAAAAAAAAAGTAAAAAAAAAGAACTTTTGCTTTTTAACAATTTGGGGAATGGAAGTCGAATTGCCCTTTTCCAGTTATCCCCGAAATCGACTTTCATTTTTTGATCCCATTTTTAAAGAACTCAACAAAAAAATGAAAAAATTGAAAAATTCTTTTTTTTTAGTTCTAAAAGTTTTAAATGAAAGAACAAAATTCTTTTTAAATATCTCAAAAGAAACATCAAAATGGATCATCAAAAGTATTCTCAATAGTATTCTATTTGTAAAGGAAAAAATAAAAAAAATCTCAAATTCTTTTTTTTTATTTAGATTCAAAAATATTTATGAATTGAGTAAAAGCAAAAAAGATTCAACAATCAGTAAGAATAATCCAATGATTTCCGAATCACCCATTCCAATTCAATCTATTAATTGGACAAATTATTCATTGACAGAAAAAAAAATAAAAGATCTGAATGTTAAAACAAAGGCAATCCTAAAGCAAATAGAAAAAATAACAAAAGAAAAGAAAAGGGGGGTTCTAACTTCAGAAAGAAATATTCATTCGAACAAAACAACTTATGATGCTAAAAGATTCGAATCACAAAAAAATATTTTGCAGATAGTACAAAGACGAAATGTTCGATTAACCCGTAAATCGCATTCTTTTTTTAAATTTTTCATGGAAAGAATATACATAGATATCTTTCTATATATCATTAGTATTCCTAGCACCAATGTACAACTTTTTCTGGAATCTACAAAAAAAATAAAAAAAAAATCCATTTACAATAATGAAGCAAATGCAGAAAGAACTCATAAAACAAATCAAAGTATAATTAATTTTATTTCGATTATACACAAATCTTATAATACTACGAATACGAATTCACAGAATTCTTGTGACGTATGCTCTTTGTCACAGGCATATGTATTTTTTAAATTATCACAAACCCAAGTTATTAACGTATATAAGTATAAGTTAAGATCTTTTTTTGAATATCATGGAAGATTTTTTTTTCTTAAGAATGAAATAAAGGATTCTTTTTTTGAAGTACAAGGAATATTTCATTCCAAATTAAGACATAAGAAACCTCCTTATTCTGCAATGAATCAATGGACAAATTGGTTAAAGGATCATTATCAATATGACTTATCTGAGAACAGATGGTCTAGATTAGTACCACAAAAATGGAGAAATAGAATCAATGAACGTCGTGTGGCTCAAAATAAAGATTTAACCAATTTTGATTCATATGAAAAAACCCCATTAATTCTTTACAAAAAACAAGAAGTAGACTCATTAACAAAAATAGACTCATTAACAAAAAAAAAAAAAATTAAAAAACAATATGGATATGATCTTTTATCATATAAATCTATTAATTATGCAGATAAGAAAGACTCCTATATTTATGGATATAGATCACCATTCCAAGCAAATAAAAAGAAAACGATTTCTTATAATTACAACACATGTAAAAAAAAAAAAATGGATATAACGGAGGATATCTCTATCAAGAATTATATAGCAGAAGATGCTATTATAGATATGGAAAAAAATCTGGATAGAAAGTATTTTGATTGGATCGGAATGAATGTAGAAATACTAAATCGTTCGGTATCAAATCTGGAATTTTGGTTCTTTTTAAAATTTGTGATATTTTATAATGCATATATGAGTAACCCGTGGATCATACCAATCAAATTACTTTTTTTCCATTTTAATGTAAATCAAAATGTTAGTGAAAAGAAAAACATTATTGGTAAGAAAAAAATAATAGATATTTTTAGACCATCGAAAAAAAAAAAATATCTTGAATTCGAGTTAGAGACTCGAAATCCATCAAAAGCAGAATACGTGGGTCAAGTAGATCTTGAATCATCTCTCTCAAACCAAGAAAAAGATATTGAAGAAAATTATGCAGGATGGGACAGGAAAAGGGGTGCTAAGGATATAACGAAAAATAAATACAAGAATAAGATAGAGGCAGAACTTAATTTCGTACTAAGAAAGTATTTTGGTTTTCATTTGAACTGGAAGGATTCCTTTAATCAAAGAATACTTAATAATGTCAAAGTATATTGTCTCCTAATTAGATTGAAAAATCTAAAAGAAATTGCTATAGCCTCTATTCAAAGGGGAGAACTAAGTCTAGATATTATGGTGATTCATAATCAGAAGGATTTCACTCTTCCAGGATTGATGAAAAATAAGGAATTGATGAAAAAAGGAATATTTATTATCGAACCAGTTCGCCTGTCTAGAAAAAACAATGAAAAATTTTTTATGTATCAAACCACAGCACTTTCGTTGATTCATAAGAGTAAGCGCCAAATTAATCAAAGATACCAAGAAAAAAGTAATGTTGATAAGAATAATTTTGATAAATACATTACAAGAAGAAGAGATCAAAAGATAACAGAAAATAAAGAAAAAAATCATTATGATTTGCTTGTTCCTGAAAATATTTTATCTGCTAGACGTCGTAGAGAATTGAGAATTCTAATTTGTTTTAATCCTAGGAATAGAAATAGTGTCCATACAAACACAATATTTTACAATGAGAATAAAGTAAATAATTGCTGTGAAGTTTTGGCTAAAAATAAAGATCTTGATAGAGAAAAAAAAAAAATAATGAATTTAAAATTTTTTCTTTGGCCAAATTATCGATTAGAAGATTTAGCTTGTATAAATCGCTATTGGTTTGATACCCATAATGGAAGCCGTTTCAGTATAGTAAGAATACATATGTATCCTCGATTGAAAATTTCTTAATCTACATTTGTCTTCTATTTACCATAATATATCTGGTATGCGAAGACAAATGGAATATAGACATAAATGCGGACACACATTGTGGCATTCATACTAATTCAATGATGTATACATTAGATTGAAAAATGAATCAACAAAATCATATTCTTTTATACAATTTTTTATTTGCTGAATCCATAAATATAGTATTTTTTTATTTATTTGAATTGATTAATAATTTATCTATTTGAATTGATTAAGAATAATTAATTTAATTTGAAAAAAAAAAAAGGAATTCTTAAGGAAATTAAGATTTATATACAAAATTCAAAATGAGTATCATTACTATTACTGATCAATAAAAATATCTATAAAAAAAAGAGGGGTAGAGGGAAGCTTTAATTTTATTTTATGGTAAAAAACTCATTTATACCGGTTATTTCACAAGAAAAAAAAGAAGAAAACCCGGGATCGGTTGAATTTCAAGTATTCAATTTCACCAATAAGATACGAAGACTTACTTCACATTTTGAATTGCACCGAAAAGACTATTTATCTCAAAGAGGTTTACGTAAAATTCTGGGAAAACGGCAACGACTACTGTCTTATTTATCAAAGAAAAATGGAATACGTTATAAAAAATTAATTAATCAGTTGGATATTCGGGAATCACAAATTCGTTAATTTGAAGAGTCATTTTCAATTATTCGATTTATTAGATCTTGAATTTTTATGAACTTATTTTTTTTTTTTTTTTAAGCGATTCATTGAAGAATGAATCGAGGAAAAACCTATGAATGTCACAGCTACAAGAAAAGGCCTCATGATAGTCAATATGGGCCCTCACCACCCATCAATGCATGGTGTTCTTCGACTTATTGTTACTCTGGATGGTGAGGATGTTATTGATTGTGAACCAATATTGGGTTATTTACACAGAGGGATGGAAAAAATTGCGGAAAATAGAACAATTATACAATATCTGCCTTATGTAACACGTTGGGATTATTTAGCTACTATGTTCACAGAAGCAATAACCGTAAACGGACCGGAACAGTTGGGAAATATTCAAGTACCTAAAAGAGCCAGCTATATTCGAGTAATTATGTTAGAGTTGAGTCGTATAGCTTCTCACCTACTATGGCTGGGACCTTTTATGGCAGATATTGGTGCACAAACTCCTTTCTTCTATATTTTCAGAGAAAGAGAATTAATATATGATCTATTCGAAGCTGCGACAGGTATGAGAATGATGCATAATTTTTTTCGTATCGGGGGGGTAGCGGCTGATCTACCTCATGGTTGGATAGATAAATGTTTTGATTTCTGCGATTATTTTTTAACAAGGGTTGTTGAATATCAAAAACTTATTACGCGAAATCCTATTTTTTTAGAACGGGTTGAAGGAGTAGGCGTTGTTGGTGGAGAGGAGGTAATAAATTGGGGTTTATCAGGACCGATGCTTCGGGCTTCCGGAATACAATGGGATCTACGTAAAGTTGATAATTATGAGTGTTACGAGGAATTTGATTGGGAAGTTCAATGGCAAAAAGAAGGAGATTCATTAGCTCGTTATTTAGTTCGAATTGGTGAAATGATGGAATCCATAAAAATTATTCAACAGGCTTTGGAAGGAATTCCCGGCGGGCCGTATGAGAATTTAGAAATCCGCTGCTTTGATAGAGAAAAGGATCCAGAATGGAATGATTTTGAATATAGATTCATTAGTAAAAAACCGTCTCCGACTTTTGAATTGCCAAAACAAGAGCTTTATGTAAGAGTTGAGGCCCCAAAGGGAGAATTAGGAATTTTTCTAATAGGCGATCAGAATGGTTTTCCTTGGAGATGGAAAATTCGTCCACCGGGTTTTATCAATTTGCAAATTCTTCCTCAATTAGTTAAAAGAATGAAATTGGCCGATATTATGACAATACTAGGTAGCATAGATATCATTATGGGAGAAGTTGATCGTTGAAATGATAATTGATACAACAGAAGTACAAGATATCCATTTTTTTTCCAAATTGGAATTTTTTAAGGAGGTCTATGGAATTCTATGGATACTTGCCCCTATTTTTATTCTTGTATTGGGAATCACAATAAGTGTATTAGCAATTGTATGGTTAGAAAGAGAAATATCCGCAGGGATACAACAGCGTATTGGACCTGAATACGCCGGGCCTTTTGGAGTTCTTCAAGCTCTAGCCGACGGAACAAAACTACTTTTCAAAGAGAATCTTATTCCATCTAGGGGAGATATTCGTTTATTCAGTATCGGACCATCCATATCAGTCATATCAATTCTAATAAGCTATTCAGTAATTCCTTTTGGCTATAACTTTGTTTTATCTGACCTCAATATCGGTGTTTTTTTATGGATTGCTATTTCGAGTATTGCTCCCATTGGACTTCTCATGTCAGGATATGGGTCGAATAATAAATATTCCTTTTTGGGTGGTCTACGAGCTGCTGCTCAATCGATTAGTTATGAAATACCATTAACTTTATGTGTGTTATCAATATCTCTGCGTGCGATTCGTTGAGACAGAAACTTTTCGATGCTATTGCTATGCTCCTCTCTTTTCTTTATAGTACTTTTCTTTATAGTATTTTATAGGAAAGGGAAAGAATAAATTGAATAGATATCCTCATTTTCATTATTCTTTTTCGCAATTCAGATTGAAAAACAAAATCAGATAGTTATATGAGTAAAATAAAACAGCTTCTATTGAATATTATTTATGAATACTATATTACTTTCTTTATAGTTAATAGATAGTATGATGATTTGAAATTGCAGTAAAAAAATGGAGTCTCATTTTCTATGTATAAGAATTAAGTGAAAAAAAAAAACAAATTATAAGCCGAAGAGGCCGTTTACCCCAAGATTGGGTGATTAGTCATCCTGTCTTGAAGCGGGCTCAAAAGACCAACCTTTTTGAGTTTTCGCTATTATTTGTATGAATTATCATACATGTATTAACATAAAAAAGGGGTTAATAAAAAAATAAATGGATGGTTAGAAACACCAAGATACACAAAGGATTAGTAAAGCAGATTTTGTAAATTAAATTATCCAAAAGAGCATTTACGCAAAATAGAAAAAGAATTCTAATTGGGGCTTTAAGTTGGTAGAAAAAATCAGGCAGTACTCCCCACAACTCCGGTCCAGAGTATACTCCCATCCACTGATTAAATAAATGACTATCAGGAACGAAATAATCCTTTAATTTTATTTAAGTCCCTTTTTACTTGCACAAAAAAAAGAAGAATAGGAACGAAAAACAAAACAAAAAAAAAGCGATCCCCCCCTTTTTTTTATTTCTTATATCCATATTCATGGAGATAAAATTCATGTCATAACTGATAAACTAATGTGTAATTATTTTTCGTAATCGAAAACGATGGGGTTATTGATAATTCTAAAAGAGTATTTTATTGAAGAATTCAGTTATTACTCAACAAATTCAAATTTGGATTTTTAAGGGATGAGATCAATTCAGAAGTACCTTTTGTATCTTTTATTAAAATAAAATAGATTTCTCTTTATTATTTAATTCTTTTTTAGAACAGACAGAATTCAATTGGTCTAATTCAGAACCGTCCGATAAATTTGAATCTTATCTATCTTAGGGATATATCAAGAGATAAAAAATCGGCCCGGTCCTTAGATTTTTTTTAGGCTTTCGAGGAGCCGTATGAGGTGAAAAATCTCATGTACGGTTCTGTAATAGAGATGGGAACAGTAATGTTATCACCGACTAGGATTATCTAACAGTTTAAGTACAGTTGATATAGTTGATGCGCAATCAAAATATGGTTTGGGGGGGTGGAATTTGTGGCGTCAACCTATGGGTTTCGTTGTTTTTCTAATTTCTTCCCTAGCGGAATGTGAAAGATTACCTTTTGATTTACCAGAAGCGGAAGAAGAATTAGTAGCAGGTTATCAAACCGAATATTCGGGTATCAAATTTGGTTTATTTTACGTTGCTTCCTATTTAAACCTATTAATTTCTTCATTATTTGTAACAATTCTTTACTTGGGCGGTTCGAATATCTCTATTCCGTACATATTCGTTTCTGACTTTTTTGAAATAAATAAAACATATGGAGTTTTTGGAACTACAATTGGTATCTTTATTACACTAGTTAAAACTTATTTGTTCTTATTCGTTTCTATCACAACAAGATGGACTTTGCCTAGGCTAAGAATGGATCAATTATTAAACCTTGGGTGGAAGTTTCTTTTACCTATTTCTCTCGGTAATCTATTATTAACAACTTCATCTCAACTGTTTTCACTATAAAAAAAAAGATTGATCTTCTGTATTCATAACCTGTCTCAAACAAGAGAAAGAAATAAAACAAAAATATTCATAGATATTCACGATATGTTCCTTATGGTAACTGGGTTCATGAATTATGGTCAACAAACAGTCCGAGCTGCAAGGTACATTGGTCAAAGTTTCATGATTACCTTATCTCATGCAAATCGTTTACCTGTAACTATTCAATATCCTTATGAAAAAATAATCACATCGGAACGTTTTCGCGGTCGAATCCATTTTGAATTTGATAAATGCATTGCTTGTGAAGTATGTGTTCGTGTATGTCCTATAGATCTACCTGTTGTTGATTGGAAACTGGAAATTGATATTCGAAAGAAACGATTGCTTAATTACAGTATTGATTTCGGAATCTGTATATTTTGTGGTAACTGTATTGAGTATTGTCCAACAAATTGTTTATCAATGACTGAAGAATATGAACTTTCGACTTATGATCGTCACGAATTGAATTATAATCAAATTGCTTTGGGCCGTTTACCAATGTCAGTAATTGATGATTATACAATTCGAACAATTCAAATAAAATAAAATTATTTAATTTGAATTTAGAATATAGTTTAAAAAAAAAATTCTTCTACTTATATTATATATTATAAATTATTATATATTATAAATATATATTATAAATATTATTATTTATAAAAATTTTTATAAAAATAAAATAAAAAAAGAAAATAATAGAATATAATAGAATTAAAATCAAATAATACTATAAAAATCAAATAATACTCTATATATATATAAATATAAATATATAAAAATATAAAAATCAAATAGAATATATATATAAATAAAATAAAGAAATATATAAAGAAAATAAAAATGTATAAAGAAAATGAAAATAAAATAGAATAATCTAAATTTGGATAATATAAAACAAAATATTATTAAAAAAATGAATAAATATTATATTAGATATTGTATTAGAAATATTCTATATTATATAAATTATATAAATATTAAATAAATATATACTTTATACTTTACTTTCGTTTTAGTATAGTTTCAAATTACTCTTTCGTATAAAAATGGAATAACATTGGTAACTGTACCTATAGCAATTCACACTCCTTAGGATTTAATTCAATGCGGAGAGAAATTTAGTATATAATTTTTTTTCCTGGTCATATCAATAAGGTCATGAAGTTTCGATTTATTTATCTCTTATTTTACATATAATGGATTTGCCTGAACCGCTACATGATTTTCTTTTAGTCTTTCTGGGATCGGGTCTTGTATTAGGAAGTCTAGGAGTCGTATTACTTACCAATCCAATTTTTTCTGCTTTTTCGTTGGGACTGGTTCTTGTTTGTATATCTTTATTGTATATTTTATCAAACTCCCATTTTGTAGCTGCATCACAGCTACTTATTTACGTGGGAGCTATAAATGTTTTAATCATATTTGCTGTGATGTTCATGAATGGTTCAGAATATTACCGTGATTTTCATCTTTGGACCGTTGGGGATGGAATTACTTTGATGGTTTGTACAAGTATTTTTGTTTCACTAATAACTACTATTCCAGATACATCATGGTACGGGATTATTTGGACTACAAGACCAAATCAGATTATAGAACAAGATTTGATAAATACTAGTCAACAAATTGGAATTCATTTATCAACAGATTTTTTTCTTCCATTTGAACTCATTTCAATAATTCTTTTAGCTGCTTTGATAGGTGCAATTGTCGTGGCTCGCCAGTAAGAAATCTTTAGAACTGGCAATATAAATAAAAATTCAATTTTGTTCGATTTTATCACATTTATTTCCGTTGAATTCTATGTGAACGTGAAAGAGTATTTATGTAGAAAATCTTTTTTTTTTATTTTATTATTATGAATATTGCCAATATATTTATTATATTTATTATTTTGTTTTGTTGCAGACTTGTTATATTCTTTAGTCAATCGAATCCGTTGAATTGTTGTTCATATTGAAATGAATCAAAATTGATAAGGAGTTGGTCAATGATGCTCGAACATGTACTTGTTTTGAGTGCCTATTTATTTTCTATAGGTATCTATGGATTGATCACGAGCCGAAATATGGTTAGAGCCCTTATGTGTCTTGAACTTATACTGAATGCAGTTAATATAAATCTCGTAACCTTTTCTGATTTTTTTGATAGTCGCCAATTAAAAGGAAATATTTTTTCAATTTTTGTTATAGCTGTTGCAGCAGCTGAAGCAGCTATCGGACCGGCTATTGTTTCCTCAATTTATCGTAACCGAAAATCAACCCGTATCAATCAATCGAATTTGTTGAATAAATAGTATTAATCATAATTAATCATAAAAAAAAGTATAATTTAGAATAGGGTATAATATTCATCAATTCAAATTAGCATGTATGTTACACAACTTATGATCATGTTTGCGAGAAAATATAAGAAATCAAAGTATCTTGGTTCTATTCTCTTCTTATGAATTGATCTAGAAGTCGATTTTTATTAAAAAAATTCTGACAAATCATTGATTCATCTGGTGTCTAAATATAGGATTCATTTATGAGTTTACTAGATCGAAAATTTTTTATTTTTGATGTTCAAAGATTACTATAAATCCAATGTCACATTCCGTAAAGATTTATGATACATGTATAGGATGTACTCAATGTGTCCGAGCTTGCCCGACAGATGTATTAGAAATGATACCTTGGGACGGGTGTAAAGCTAAGCAAATTGCTTCTGCCCCAAGAACCGAAGACTGTGTTGGTTGTAAGAGGTGTGAATCCGCCTGTCCGACGGATTTCTTAAGTGTTCGAGTTTATTTATGGCATGAAACAACTCGAAGCATGGGTCTAGCTTATTGATACGTTTCAAAAAACACCACACGAATACATTTTTTTTACTGGGAAAAACCCGCGCTCAAAATATTTTCTATTTTGAGCGCGGGTTTTTCTGGCTCAAGTGTATCTTATTTTTATCACGAATTATTTTCCTTGGTTAACCATAATTGTAGTTTTGCCAATAGCTGGGGGTTCTTTCCTTTTTTTATTTCCTCATAGAGGAAATAAGATAATCCGATGGTATACAATTTGTATATGCTTAATAGATCTCCTTCTAACAACCTATGCATTTTGTTATCATTTCCGATTGGATGATCCACTAATCCAACTGACAGAGAATTATAAATGGATCCAGTTTTTTGATTTTTACTGGAGATTCGGAATAGATGGACTCTCTCTAGGACCTATTTTACTGACGGGATTTATCACCACTTTAGCTACTTTAGCGGCTCAGCCGGTTACTCGAGAATCCAAATTATTCCATTTCCTCATGTTAGCAATGTATAGCGGTCAAATAGGACCATTTTCTTCTCGAGACATTTTACTTTTTTTCATCATGTGGGAATTAGAATTAATTCCCGTTTATCTACTTTTATCCATGTGGGGGGGAAAGAAACGTTTGTATTCAGCTACAAAGTTTATTTTGTACACTGCGGGAAGTTCTGTTTTTTTATTAATGGGAATTCTGGGTATAGGTTTATATGGTTCTAATGAACCAACATTAAATTTTGAAACATTAACTAATCAATCGTATCCGGTGGCACTGGAAATAATATTCTATATGGGATTTCTTATTGCTTTTGCTGTCAAATTGCCGATTATACCCTTACATACATGGTTACCAGACACCCACGGAGAGGCACATTACAGCACTTGTATGCTTTTAGCCGGAATCTTATTAAAAATGGGAGCGTATGGGTTGGTTCGAATTAATATGGAATTATTATCCCACGCTCATTCTATATTTTGCCCCTGGTTAATGCTATTAGGTTCAATTCAAATAATCTATGCAGCTTCAACATCTCTTGGTCAACGTAATTTAAAAAAAAGAATAGCTTATTCCTCGGTATCTCATATGGGTTTCCTAATTATAGGAATTGGTTCTATAAGCGATACGGGGCTCAACGGGGCTATTTTACAAATAATCTCTCATGGATTTATTGGCGCTGCGCTTTTTTTCTTGGCGGGAACTAGTTATGATAGACTACGTCTTCTTTATCTCGACGAAATGGGCGGAATGGCTATACCAATGCCAAAAATATTCACGGTTTTAACTATCTTATCAATGGCTTCTCTTGCATTGCCGGGCATGAGCGGTTTTATTGCAGAATTGATCGTTTTTTTTGGAATAATTACCAGTCAAAAATATCTTTTAATGACAAAAATACTTATTACTTTTGTAACAGCAATTGGAATGATATTAACTCCTATTTATTCATTATCCATGTTACGGCAGATGTTCTATGGATACAAGCTTTTTAATACACCAAACTCTTATTTTTTTGATTCTGGTCCACGAGAATTATTTATTTCGATTTCTATCCTTATACCCGTAATAGCTATTGGTATTTATCCGGATTTCATTTTCTCATTCTCGGTTGATAAAGTTGAAGCTATTCTATCTAATTTTTTATAGATAGTTTTTGTGATTTTTGTGAATAAATTAATAATAAAAAAAAAGATTTTTTCCGTTGGATTTGGATTAACTTAATAAAAAAATGAATTTGAATTGTAATCGAATATTTTGTTGTTTGTGAGAACCCCTTGAATCACTATATTACTTGATTTAAAGGGTTCTCGACGATTTATGGGAAGTTTTCATATATACACTTTCCATATTTGTATTTGTCAGGTTCTTTACTCACTTTAATTCAATTAGATGAAAATGAACCATAACTATGTAGGCCTATTCCTAATAGATTGATTCCCAAATAACATATCCAAATTATAAGAAAGCCCATAGAGGCCACTATTGCAGAATTTACATCTTCCAATTTTTTATTTTTTCTAGTATGTAAATAAATAGCGAATATGGTCCAAGTAATAAAAGCCCAAGTTTCCTTTGGATCCCAATTCCAATACGACCCCCATGCCTCATTAGCCCATACTGCTCCTGAAAGAATACCTATCGTTAAAAAGATAAAACCTAGACTAATAATACGGTAACTCCAACGATCCAATTGTTGAATAAATTGAGACCTATAATAATTTCTAGAAAAAGAAGTTTTTTGTAAAACATTATTTCTTTCATTCATATTCATGTATTTGATTTCAGCAAAAGAAAATGATTCATTTAAAAAATACAAATTATTGCTTTTACCAATAATTTGTATGAGTTCTCGAAATGTAATAACTAAAATAGCTACTGATAATAATGATCCACATAAAAGAGTTGCATAGCCTAATATCATCATACTTACGTGCATCATTAACCAATGGGATTGTAGAGCGGGTACTAATATTGTCGATTGATGCATTTCGTTTAAAAGACCCGAAGTAGCAAAGCCTTGGGTAAAAATAACACTTGGTGCAATTATTGTACTTAAATGGTTTTTATGCTTTTTAAAACAAGGAACCATATATAAAATGGAAAAACTCCATGAAAGAAAGATTAATGATTCATATAAATCACTAAATGGTAAATGGCCCGAAAAAAACCAACGAGTAACTAACAATCCCGTTATACAGAAAAAGGTTATTATCATGCCTTTTTTGGACGAATCATATAATCCCACGATTTCATTGACTAATAAGGTTATCAAATGAATTGAAATTAGAATTGATACGACCGAAAAGGATATATGAGTTAATATATGCTCTAAAGTTGAAAATATCATATTATATATATATATAAAAAAAAAGGTCTCAATACAATACTAGGAATAGAAATCGGGAATTAAATTCATTATAGGACTTATTCTTTTCGAAGATAAGATTATCATGCCGCCACTCGGACTCGAACCGAGATGCTCTAGCACTGCTTCCTAAGAGCAGCGTGTCTACCAATTTCACCATAGCGGCTTACTCAAAATAATAATAACCGATTTTTAGTCAATCGTCGAGATTGAAAGAATCAATTAAAGTGCAATATTTTATTACTAAACATTAAAGAATTTAAAGAATTCTATTATAAATATATTTATTATAAATATATTAATAATATATTAATATATTTATATATATATAATAAATTTAAATATATAATAATAAATTTAAATATATAATAAATTTAAACTTTGATTTATTATAATTTGGATTTCTTATAATATATAAATTAATATAGATATAGAATCGAATCAATTTTGTCAATTTTGAATAATATGTTTTAAATATAAAAATTTTCTATTTATATTATTTATATATATATATGTATGAATTTCATTTATTATTATAATATTATTATAAATAAAAATGATAAATATAAAAAAATTATATTATATTATTGTAAAAAATTATATTATTGTAAATAAAAAAAAAAATTCTATATATATATATATATCTATATAATTCTATTATATAGATAATTATATATATAGATAATTATATTCTATAAATTTTTAATCTTCTATATTAGATATATTAGATTAGTATGAAAAAATATTCTTTGAATCGAGCTAATTTAGGTTTGTATTTGTTACAAAACTTTTAGAGTTCCCTGTAAAAATGGATTTCGCTAATGAAAAAGCTTTCAATGCTTTCCAATATCCCCTCTTTTTCCAAAAATTCTTCCGAATAATTTTTTTTGATATCGAAGTGCGCTTTTTTGGAACTGCCATACAACTAATATAGTTTTTTCATTGCTATAGTTGGATGTGAAAGACATTTCATTTCTTCTTTTCTTCTGTAAATCAAAACGAATTGTTATTTAATTAGTCATATATCTTATCTATCTTAATTCCCCTTTTTTGTTTTCTATCTAAAGTAAGTTTTCTATCTAAAGTAAAACATTGACTATTATAACCCTTTTTCTAAATTTTGCCAAACATAGATCTCTTTTTATTGTAATAGAAGATAATCAATTAGTTCAAAAATGAACTAATGTTTCTGAATGGAATAATCAAATTCTTATTTTTTTGTTCATGGCATATGAATTGTTTTTGATGACTCATGTCAAAATAAAGGAATGTTCTTAGTTTTGCTGTAATTATTTATCCTCACTCTATACAATACATAATTTTTTTTATATTTATAATTGTAAAAAATTCAATTTTAAAATTAAAAATTGAATTTTTACAAAAATTTTCGTTTTTATAATATAATTAGTTAGAATAATATAATTGAATTTATTTATTATTTTATTAATTTATTATATTTATTATTTTAATTATATTTATTATTTTATTAATTAAATATTACTAAAATACTAAAAACATAAAAAAAAGTTTCTTTTTTCACTAGGAATTTTGTTATTGGCCCATTTTTATTTTGTACTTTGCAATATTAAAAGTATTGTGCAAAGATTCAGAATAATAAAAAATAGAAAATTTGATTTCTATCTTCACTTTTTTTATTAACCGAACCCTTTACAAAAGAGATAAAACAAAACTCATTAAGAATCAAAAGATTTTTTATTCTTTATTTATATTTGTATGGAATATACACATCACTCTTCATGGATCATACCTTTCATTCCACTTCCAGTTCCTATGTTAATAGGAGTGGGACTTCTACTTTTTCCCACTGCAACAAAAAATCTTCGCCGTATGTGGGCTTTTCCTAGTATTTTATTGTTAACTATAGTTATGATTTATTCAGTCGATCTGTCTATTCATCAAATCAATAACAGTTCTATCTATCAATATGTATGGTCTTGGACTATAAATAATGATCTTTCTTTAGAGTTTGGTTACTTGATCGATTCACTTACCTCTATTATGTCAATATTAATCACTACTGTTGGCATTCTGGTTCTTATTTATAGTGATAATTATATGTCTCATGATCAAGGATATTTGAGATTTTTTGCTTATATGACTTTTTTTAATATTTCAATGTTGGGATTAGTTACTAGTTCGAATTTGATA